ACAGGCGAAGTTGCTTTGATACGTTATTCTCAACAATCGGATTTTCGTCGAGACATAATCAAAGGCTCCATGCGCGCTCAAAGACGTAAAACAGTTACTTGGAAACTCTTTGAAGCAAATGCGCATTCCCCTCTTTTTTTGGACCGAATAGACAAATCTTTTTTTTTTGATATTTCTGAACGGATGAAAAAAATTTTTAGAAATTGGATGTGGAAAAACACAGAATTCACAATTTCGAATTATACAGAGAAAAAGACAAAAGAAAGCGCGAAAAAAAAAGAGGAGGACAAAAAAGAAGAAGACAAAAGAAAGGAGAAAGTGCGTATACAAATAGCGGAAGCCTGGGATAGTATTTTACTTGCTCAAGTAATGAGAGGTTTTTTATTAGTAACCCAATCAATTCTTAGAAAATATATTATATTACCTTCATTGATAATAGCTAAAAATATCGTCCGTATACTATTATTTCAATTTCCGGAATGGTATGAGGACTTAAAGGATTGGAATAGAGAAATGCATGTTAAATGTACCTATAACGGCGTTCAATTATCAGAAAAAGAATTTCCAAAAAACTGGTTAACAGACGGCATTCAGATCAAGATCCTATTTCCTTTTCGTCTTAAACCTTGGCACAGATCTAAGTTACGAGCCCCTTATAACGATCCAATGAAAAAGCAAGGTCAAAAAAATGATTTTTGTTTTTTAACAATTTTTGGAATGGAAGCTGAACTACCTTTTGGTTCTCCCAGAAAAAAACTTTCATTTTTTGAACCGATTTTAAAAGAACTCAAAAAAAAAATTAAAAAATTGCAAAAGAAATGTTTTATAATTCTAGGAATTTTTAAAGAACAAACAAAATTGTTTCTAAATGTCTCAAAAAAACCAAAAAAATGGATCATTAAAAACATTCTGTTTATAAAAGAAATAATAAAAGAACTCTCAAAAATAAACCCAATTATATTATTTGGATTGAGAGAAATAGAAGTATATGAATTGAGTGAAATTAAAAAAGATTCAATAATCAGTAATCGGATGATTCAGGAATCGTCCATTCAAATTAGATCTCAGGATTGGACAAATTATTCATTAACAGAAAAAAAAATGCAAGATCTGACTGATAGAATAAACACAATCATAAATCAAATAGAAAAAATTACAAAAGACAAGAAAAAGGGATTTATAACTTCAGATAGAAATTTTAGTTCTAACAAAATAAGTTATGATGATAAAAAATTGGAATCACAAAAAAATATTTGGCAGATATTAAAAAGAAGAACTGCTCGATTAATCCGTAAATCCCATTATTTTATAATATTTTTCATTGAAAAGATATACATAGATATCTTTCTATCTATGATTAATATTCCTAGTATCAATACACAACTTTTTCTTGAATCAACAAAAAAAATTCTTAATAAAAACATTAACAGTAATGAAGCAAATCAAGAAAGAATTAATAAAACAAATCAAAGTTTAATTAAATTTATTTCGATTATAAAAGAGTCACTTTCTAATACTAATATTAGTCTTAGTCAAAAAAATTCAAAGACTTTTTTTGACTTATCTTACTTTTCACAAGCATATGTATTTTACAAATTATCACAAACCCAACTTATTAAGTTAGAGAAATTGAAATCCGTATTTCAATATAATGGAACCCCCCTTTTTCTTAAGAATGAAATAAAGGATTTTTTTGTTGTAAGACAAGACCTATTTCATTCCGAATTAAGACCTAAGAATCTTCGCAATTCTGGAATGAATCAATGGACAAATTGGTTAAGGAGTCATTATCAATATCAATGTGATGTATCTCAAATTAAATGGTCTAGAGTAGTACCACAAAAATGGCGAAATATATTGAACTGTATAGCTCAAAATAAAGATTTATATAAAGATTTGTGTGATTTATATGAAAAAGATGAATTAATTCACTACGAAAAAAAAACAAAAATGGAAACGGATTTATTATTGAATCAAAAGGATAATTTTAAAAAACAATATAGATATGATCTTTTAGCATATAAATCTATAAATTCTGAAACTAAGAAGTACTCTTCAATTTATGGATCACCATTACAAGTAAAAACTAACCAAGATATTTTTTATAATTACAACACACATAAACAAAAATCATTTAATATGGTAGAAGATGATATTCGAGATATGGATAAAAATACGGATAGAAAATTTTTTGATTGGAGAATTCTCGATTTTTGTCTTAAAACGAAGGTCGATATTGAGGCCTGGATCAATATTGATACTGACACTAACAGTAATAAATATACTAAGACTAGGGTTAATAAGTATCAAATAATTGATAAAATCAATAATAAGGGTCTTTTTTATCTCACACTTCAGCAAGACCAAAAAATCAACCTATCCAATCAAAAACCCCTTTTGGATTGGATGGGAATGAATGAAGAAATACTAAGTCGTCCCATATCAAATCTGGAACTTTGGTTCTTGCCAGAATTTGTGAGACTTTATAATACGTATAAAATGAAACCGTGGGTTATACCAATTAAATTACTACTTTTTAATTCTAATATAAAAAAAAATGCTAGTGAAAACAAAAGCATCACTGGAAATAAAAAAAGAGATCCTTTTATATCAATATCGTCGAATGAAAAAAAATCTCTTGAATTAGAAAACCGAAATCAAGGAGAAAAAGAATCCACGGGCCAAGCAGATCTTAAATCAGCTCTTTCAAACCAAGAAAAAGATGTTGAAGAAGATTATACGGGATCGGACATGAAAAAACATAGAAATAAAAAGCAATACAAGATCAATACAAAAGCGGAGTTTGATTTCTTCCTAAAAAGGTATTTGTATTTTCAATTGAGATGGGATGATTCTTTAAATAAAAAAATAATCAATAACATCAACGTATATTGTCTCCTGCTTAGACTGATAAATCCAAGAGAAATTACTATATCCTCTATTCAAAGGGGCGAAATGAGTCTGGATATTTTGACGATTCAGAAAGATGTAACTCTTACAGAATTTATTAAAAGGGGATTTTTGATTATTGAACCAATTCGTCTAGCTATAAAAAATGATGGAAAATTTATTATGTATCAAACCCTCGGTATTTCATTAGTTCATAAAAGTAAACATCAAATAAATCAAAGATACCGAGAAAAAAAACATGTTGATAAGAATTCTGATGAAGTCATTACAAAACATCAAAAGATGACTGGAAATAGATATAAAAAAAATTATGATTTGTTTGTTCCTGAAAATATTTTATCGCCTAGACGTCGTAGAGAATTGCGAATTCTAATTTGTTTAAATTCTAAGAATAGACATAGAAAGGCATCTTTTTGTAATGGGAATGAGGTAAACAGTCAAGTTGTGGATAAAAGCAAAAAATATAAAAAAAAAATTATAAAATTAAAGCTATTTCTTTGGCCCAATTATCGATTAGAAGATTTAGCTTGTATGAATCGTTATTGGTTTAATACCAATAATGGCAGTTGTTTCAGTATGGTAAGGATACGTATGTATCCGCGATTGAAAATTCATTAATAGTACATTTTTCCTATATTTCCCATACCATATCTGGTCTATGACGACAAAGAGATGCACGCATACATTGTCTTACATTCCATTCTGATACATGATACTAATTCAATGACATATCAATTAGATCTAGAATGAACAAAATTTTATTATTTTAGGTCTAAACTTTTATCTTTTGTGAGTGAAGAAACCAACCATACTTTTGTATCCCCTTTCAAATTCAATTTTAAAATGAAAATAGGATTGAGTAAGTTTTATTAAATTAAAAAAATTAGAAATTAATAACGAAATACAAATTTTTGTATATACCAAATAAAAATTAGGGGCATTATTATTACTGATCAATAAAGATATCTATCAATAAAAAATATCTTAAAATAAAAAGAGGGGGGGAGAGAAGATTTCAGTTTATGGTAAAAAATTCATTCATCTCAGTTATTTCACAAGAAGAAAAAGACGAAAACAGAGGATCTGTTGAATTTCAAATAGTTAGTTTCACCAATAGGATACGAAGACTTACTTCACATTTACAATTACACAAAAAAGACTATTTATCTCAGAGAGGTTTACGTAAAATTCTGGGAAAACGCCAACGATTACTGTCTTATTTGTCAAAGAAAAATAGAATATGTTATAAAGAATTAATTAATCGGTTGGATATTCGGGAGTCAAAAACTCGTTAATTTGATTTTTATAAAGGCATTTTGAATTATTTGATTTATTAGATCTTGAATTTTAATGAACTTTTTTTCGTTTTCAGCAATTCATGAAAGAATGAATCGAGGAAAAACCTATGAATATACCGGCTACAAGAAAAGACCTCATGATAGTCAATATGGGCCCCCACCACCCATCAATGCATGGTGTTCTTCGACTCATCATTACTCTAGATGGTGAAGATGTTATTGACTGTGAACCAATATTGGGTTATTTACACCGCGGAATGGAAAAAATTGCGGAAAATCGAACAATTATACAATATTTGCCTTATGTAACACGGTGGGATTATTTAGCTACTATGTTCACAGAAGCAATAACTGTAAACGGACCGGAACAGTTGGGAAATATTCAAGTACCTAAAAGAGCCAGCTATATCAGAATAATTATGTTGGAGTTGAGTCGTATAGCTTCTCATCTGTTATGGCTCGGTCCTTTTATGGCGGATATTGGTGCACAAACTCCCTTTTTCTATATTTTCAGAGAAAGAGAATTAGTATATGATCTATTCGAAGCTGCCACCGGTATGAGAATGATGCATAATTATTTTCGTATCGGAGGAGTAGCGGCCGATCTACCTCATGGCTGGATAGATAAATGTTTGGATTTCTGCGATTATTTTTTAACAAGAGTTGCTGAATATCAAAAACTTATTACACGAAATCCTATTTTTTTAGAACGAGTCGAGGGAGTAGGCATTATTGGTAGAGAGGAAGTAATAAATTGGGGTTTATCGGGACCAATGCTGCGAGCTTCCGGAATACAATGGGATCTTCGTAAAGTTGATCATTATGAATGTTACGACGAATTTGATTGGGAAGTACAGTGGCAAAAAGAAGGAGATTCATTGGCTCGTTATCTAGTCCGAATTGGTGAAATGATAGAATCCGTAAAAATTATTCAACAGGCCCTGGAAGGAATTCCAGGGGGACCCTATGAGAATTTAGAAATACGATACTTTGATAGAGAAAGGAATCCGGAATGGAATGATTTTGAATATCGATTTATTAGTAAAAAGCCGTCTCCTACATTTGAATTGCCGAAACAAGAACTTTATGTGAGAGTAGAAGCCCCAAAGGGAGAATTGGGAATTTTTCTCATAGGGGATCAGAGTGGTTTTCCTTGGAGATGGAAAATCCGCCCGCCGGGTTTTATCAATTTGCAAATTCTTCCGCGGTTAGTTAAAAGAATGAAATTGGCTGATATTATGACGATACTAGGTAGTATAGATATCATTATGGGAGAAGTTGATCGTTGAAATGATAATTGATACACCGGAAGTACAAGATATCGATTCTTTTTCTAGATTAGAATTTTTTAAAGAGGTTTATGGAATTCTATGGGTTCTTGTTCCTATTTTGACTCTTGTAGTGGGAATCACAATAGGCGTACTGGTAATTGTATGGTTAGAAAGAGAAATATCGGCAGGGATACAACAACGTATTGGACCTGAATACGCCGGCCCTTTGGGAGTTCTTCAAGCTCTAGCAGATGGGACAAAACTACTTTTCAAAGAAAATCTTTTTCCATCTAGGGGGGATACTCGTTTATTCAGTATCGGGCCATCCATAGCAGTCATATCAATTTTAGTAAGCTATTCAGTAGTTCCTTTTGGATATCACCTTGTTTTAGCGGATCTCAATATCGGTGTTTTTTTATGGATTGCCATTTCCAGTATTGCTCCAATTGGACTTCTTATGTCGGGATACGGGTCAAATAATAAATATTCCTTTTTAGGCGGTCTACGAGCTGCTGCTCAATCGATTAGTTATGAAATACCATTAACTTTATGTGTGTTATCAATATCTCTACGTGCGATTCGTTGATACATAGACAGAAACTTTTCTCTATTCCTTCCTTTCAAGGAAAGGGTTGGAATGGATTGAGTAGATATCTTAATTTTTTTTTATTAATTATTCGGGTTGATGAACTAAATCAAATAGTTATATGAGTGAAAGAAAACAGCTTATATATAAATTCGCAGTAAAAAGATGGATTCTCATTTTCTATGTATAAGAGTTAGAGAGTTAAGCGGAAATAAACATAAACAGAAGAGACCGTTTCCCCCAAGATTGGTTGATTAGTCATCCTGACTTGAAGCGGGTTCAAAAGATCAACCGTATTGAGTTTTCACTATCATTTTTATGTATTAGCATAACGGGGGATTGAGCAAAAACGAGTGGATGGTTAGAAACACGAACATATGTAAAGGATTAGTAATGGAGATTATGTAAATTCTCCAAAAGGACATTTTTACATAATATACAAACAAAGAATACTAATTGGGGCTTTAAGTTGGTAGAAATGATCAGGCAGTACTCCCCATGACACGATTCCAATCCAGAGTATACTCCTATCCACCGATTTAATAAATAACTATTCGAAACGAAATAATCCTTTACTTTATTTTGAAAGCCCTCTTTTTCTCAGAAATAGAAAGAAGAATAGGAACGAAAAAAAAAAAATAAATAAAGATATACTTTATTTATTCTTTGTTACTTTTATTCTTTCCCATATACATATTAATAGATATATAATTTGTGTCATAATTCATTAATTAATATAGAATTTTTTTTTCGTACGTGAAACCAACGGGTTATTGATATTTTTACAAGAAGTATTTTATTGAACAGTTAAGTTATTACTGAACAAAGAAGAATTGAAATTATTATTGAAATTATTAAATTAAAGAAAGGATGAGATCAATTCAGAAGTACTTTTTTTATTTAATTTTGAATTAAAATAATTATAACAGACAGAATTCAATTGGTCTAATTTGGGACCGGCCGATAGTTATCCATCCTACAAACATATCAAGATTCAAAAAAGAATACTGACGCGGTCCCTATATTTATTTCTGGCCTTCAAGGAGCCGTATGAGGTGAAAATCTCATGTACGGTTCTGTAATAGCGATGGTAACAGTGATGGTATCACCGACTATAATTATCTAACAGTTCAAGTACAATTGATATTGTTGAGGCGCAATCAAAATATGGTTTTTGGGGATGGAATTTGTGGCGTCAGCCTATAGGGTTTATCATTTTTATTATTTCTTCCCTAGCAGAATGTGAGAGATTACCTTTTGATTTACCAGAAGCAGAAGAAGAGTTAGTAGCAGGTTATCAAACCGAATACTCGGGTATAAAATTTGGGTTATTTTATGTTGCTTCCTATCTAAACCTATTGGTTTCTTCATTATTTGTAACAGTTCTTTACTTGGGAGGTTGGAATATATCTATTCCGGACATATATGTTTCTGAGCTTTTTGAAATAAATAAAACATGTGGAGTTTTTGGAGCGATAATTGGTATCTTTATTACATTAGCTAAAACTTATTTGTTCTTGTTCATTCCTATCACAACAAGATGGACTTTACCGAGGCTAAGAATGGACCAACTATTGAATCTTGGATGGAAATTTCTTTTACCTATTTCTCTCGGTAATCTATTATTAACAACTTCTTTCCAACTCTTTTCACTGTAAAGTAACATTCTATATTCACAACGTGTCTCAAACAAGAGAAATAAACAAACATAAAACTATTCATATATATATTAACGATATGTTCTCTATGGTAACTGGGTTCATGAATTATGGTCAACAAACAGTACGAGCTGCAAGGTACATTGGTCAAAGTTTCATGATTACTTTATCCCACGCAAATCGTTTACCCGTAACTATTCAATATCCTTATGAAAAATCAATCACCGCGGAGCGTTTCCGCGGTCGAATCCATTTTGAATTTGATAAATGTATTGCTTGTGAAGTATGCGTTCGTGTATGTCCTATAGATCTACCCGTTGTTGATTGGAAATTGGAAACTGATATTCGCAAGAAACGGCTGCTTAATTACAGTATTGATTTCGGAGTCTGTATATTTTGTGGTAATTGCGTTGAGTATTGTCCAACGAATTGTTTATCAATGACTGAAGAATATGAACTTTCTACTTATGATCGTCACGAATTGAATTATAATCAAATTGCTTTGGGTCGTTTACCAATGTCAGTAATTGACGATTATACAATTCGAACAATTTTGAATTCGCCTCAAATAAATAAGTAAATCTCTTATTAACGACTAATTTATAATTACTTTACTAATAACTAATATAGAAGGAATTTAGGTTTCTTTCGTGTTGTTTGGTCAATAACTACAAATACCAACTATTGATTGGTTGGTAAGAAACGCGTCTTAATTTGGATTGAAAATCCATTAATTAATATATCCATAATTTTTTTTTAAATATATCGTTTAGAATTAGAACGACTCTTTCAGATAAAGAATGAAATTAGTCCAATAATAGTACTCACATTTATTCATATCCCTTAGTATTTATTTACTTAGGATTAAATTAGGAATTGCTCAAAAATCATAAAAAAAAAATTTTCTGGTCGGGTCTCAATAAGGTCATGAAAAACATTTCTATTTATTTATCTCTTATTTTACATATAATGGATTTGCCCGGACCAATACATGATTTTCTTTTAGTCTTTCTGGGATCGGTTCTTATACTAGGAGGTATGGGGGTGGTATTATTTACCAACCCCATTTATTCTGCCTTTTCATTGGGACTGGTTCTTGTTTGTATATCCTTATTCTATATTCTATTAAACTCTTATTTTGTAGCTGCTGCACAACTCCTTATTTACGTGGGAGCTATAAATGTTTTAATCGTATTTGCTGTGATGTTCATGAATGGTTCAGAATATTACAAAGATTTGAATCTTTGGACCATTGGGGATGTGGTTACTTTGCCAGTTTGTACAAGTATTTTTGTTTTACTCATGATTATTATTACGGATACGTCATGGTACGGAATTATTTGGACTACAAGATCAAACCAGATTATAGAGCAAGATTTGATAAGTAATAGTCAACAAATTGGAATTCATTTATCAACAGATTTTTTTCTTCCATTTGAATTCGTTTCGATAATTCTTTTAGCCGCTTTGATAGGTGCAATTGCCGTGGCGCGACAGTAAAAAATTTATAGAATTAGCAATGCACATTAAACTCTGTTCGGTTTTATTACATTACATTACATTTATTTCCCTTTAATTAAAGATTGTTTATGTCTAAAATAGAAATTATTCAATCTATTCTATTAACAATAGAAAATCTGCCTTTGTTCCGTACTTTTTTTTATTCTAGTCAATTGAATCTGTTGAATTGTTGTTCAGTTCATATTGAAATGAATCGAAATTGATAAGGAGTTGGTCAATGATGCTCGAACATGTACTTGTTTTGAGTGCCTACTTATTTTCTATCGGTATCTATGGATTGATCACGAGCCGGAATATGGTTAGAGCCCTTATGTGTCTTGAACTTATACTGAATGCGGTTAATATGAATTTCGTAACATTTTCTGATTTTTTTGATAGTCGCCAATTAAAAGGAAATATTTTCTCAATTTTTGTTATAGCTATTGCAGCCGCTGAAGCAGCTATTGGCCCGGCTATTGTTTCATCAATTTATCGTAACAGAAAATCAACTCGTATCAATCAATCGAATTTGTTGAATAAGTAGTATTAATCATATAAATTCTAATATTCATAAATTAGAATTACCATGACCATACATTACGTAATAATACATGTTTTCAAAAATGTAAGAAATTAAAGTATCTTGGCTCTATCGCATGAGTCAATCCAGAAGTAGATTGATTAGAAAAATTATGATAAATTATTGATTCATCTGGTGTCTAAATATATGATTCATTTACAAGTTTACTAGATCGAAACTTTCTGACATTCAAAAATTTATAGATCCAAATGTCACATTCAGTAAAGATTTATGATACGTGTATAGGGTGTACTCAATGCGTGCGCGCCTGCCCAACGGATGTATTAGAAATGATACCTTGGGACGGGTGTAAAGCTAAGCAAATTGCTTCTGCTCCAAGAACAGAGGACTGTGTCGGTTGTAAGAGATGTGAATCCGCCTGTCCGACAGATTTCTTGAGTGTTCGAGTTTATTTATGGCATGAAACAACTCGAAGTATGGGTCTGGCTTATTAATACGTTCCAGAAAACCCTACTTGAATACATTTGATTTTTTTACCTTTACCGACAAAAACCCGCGCTCAAAAACTATTTATTTTGAGCACGGGTTTTTCTGGTCCAAGTTTATCTTGTTTTTACCATGAATAATTTTCCTTGGTTAACGCTAGTTGTAGTTTTGCCAATATTCGCGGGTTCCTTAATTTTCTTTCTCCCTCATAGAGGAAATAAGATAATTCGGTGGTATACTATAGGTATATGCATAATGGAACTCCTTCTAACAACCTATGCATTCGGTTATCGTTTCCAATTGGATGATCCATTAATGCAACTGACAGAGGATTATAAATGGATCGATTTTTTTGATTTTTACTGGAGATTGGGAATAGATGGAATTTCTATAGGACCCATTTTACTGACAGGATTTATCACAACTTTAGCTACTTTAGCGGCTCGGCCGATTACTCGAGATTCCCGACTATTCCATTTTCTGATGTTAGCAATGTATAGCGGTCAAATAGGACCATTTTCTTCTCGAGACCTTTTACTTTTTTTCATCATGTGGGAGTTAGAATTAATTCCAGTTTATCTACTTCTATCCATGTGGGGGGGAAAGAAACGTTTGTATTCAGCTACAAAATTTATTTTGTACACTGCAGGAAGTTCCGTTTTTTTATTAATGGGAGTTTTGGGTATTGGTTTATATGGTTCCAATGAACCAACATTAAATTTTGAAACATCAGCTAATCAATCGTATCCTGTAGCACTGGAAATAATATTCTATATTGGATTTCTTATTGCTTTTGCTGTCAAATCACCGATCATACCCTTACATACATGGTTACCAGACACCCATGGAGAGGCACATTACAGTACTTGTATGCTTTTAGCCGGAATCTTATTAAAAATGGGAGCGTATGGATTGGTTCGGATCAATATGGAATTATTACCCCACGCCCATTCTATATTCTCTCCCTGGTTGATTATAGTAGGCACAATTCAAATAATCTATGCAGCTTCAACATCTCCCGGTCAGCGTAATTTAAAAAAAAGAATAGCCTACTCTTCTGTATCTCATATGGGTTTCATAATTATAGGAATTGGTTCTATAAGCGATACAGGACTCAACGGAGCCATTTTACAAATAATCTCTCACGGATTTATTGGCGCTGCGCTTTTTTTCTTGGCCGGAACGAGTTATGATAGAATACGTCTTGTTTATCTCGACGAAATGGGCGGAATGGCTATCGCAATTCCAAAAATATTCACGACTTTCAGTATCTTATCAATGGCTTCTCTTGCATTACCGGGCATGAGCGGTTTTGTTGCCGAATTGTTAGTTTTTTTTGGAATACTTACTAGTCAAAAATATCTTTTAATGACAAAAATATTAATTACTTTTGTAATGGCAATTGGAATGATATTAACTCCTATTTATTCATTATCTATGTTACGCCAGATGTTCTATGGATACAAGCTTTTTAATGCCCCAAACTCTTATTTTTTTGATTCTGGACCGCGAGAATTATTTGTTTCGATCTCTATCCTTTTACCTGTAATAGGTATTGGTGTTTATCCCGATTTCGTTTTATCATTATCAGTTGACAAGGTCGAAGCTATTATATCCAATTATTTTTTTCGATAGTTATAGTTTTTGTGAGTAAACCAAAAAATGAAACTGAAATCCCATGATTTTAAAAATGGTTGATTGTACAATAAAAAAATGAGTCTTTTATATTCTTTTAAGTAAAAAAAATAAATTGGAATTCTATTATAACTAGATATCTTTTGAATTTGTGAGAACCATTTGAATCAAGTAATGGAAATGATTCAAATGGTTCTTGATTGTTTACATGAAGTTTTCGTATATATACCTGTATGCCGTCCTATGTTTATATTCGTCAAGTCTTTTATTCAATTAGATGTTAATGTAAATGAACCATAACTATGCAACCCTATTCCTAATAGATTAACCCCAAAATAGCATATCCAAATTATAAGAAAGCCCATTGAGGCCACAATTGCAGAATTTACACTTTCAAAATTTTTATTTGTTCGAATATGTAAATAAATAGCGAATATGGTCCAAGTAATAAATGCCCAAGTCTCCTTTGGATCCCAATTCCAATATGATCCCCATGCTTCATTAGCCCATACTGCTCCCGAAAGAATACCTACGGTTAAAAGGATAAACCCTAGACTAATAATACGATAACTCCAACGATCCAATTGTTGAATCAATTGATACCTGTAATAATTTTGAGACGAAATAAAAGAAGTGTTTCGTAAGACATTGTTTCTTTCGTTCACGTATTGAATCTCACTAAAGTAAACTGACTCATTTTCTAAATTATTGCTTTTACTAAAAATCCTTATGAATTTTCGAAATGTAATGACTAGAAGAGCTAGTGATAATAATGATCCACACAAAAGAGCTGCATAGCTCAATACCATCATACTTACGTGCATCATTAACCAATGGGATTGGAGAGCGGGTACTAATATCGCGGATTGATGCATTTCAGTTAAAAGACCCGAAGTAGCAAAACCTTGAGTAAAAATAGCACTTGGCGCGGTTATTGCGCTTAAATGGTTTTTATGTTTTTTAAAATACGGAATAATATGAATAATGGAAAAACTCCACGAAAGAAAAATTAATGATTCATATAAATCACTTAATGGTAAATGCCTCAAATACATCCAACGAGTAACTAATAATCCTGTTATGCAGAAAAAAGTAGCTATCATCCCCTTTTCTGACGAATCATCTAGTCCTACGATTTCATCGACTAATAAAATTATCAAATGAATTGTAATTACAATTGAAACGATCGAAAAGGATATATGAGTTAATATATGCTCTAAAGTTGAAAATATCATAAAAATTATTAAATTAATAAGGGCGTCCCTCAATTATAGGAATTGAAATCTGGAATTGGAATTGAATTCATTATAGGACTTACTCTTTTAGAAGATGCCATGCCGCCACTCGGACTCGAACCGAGATGCTCTAGCACTGCTTCCTAAGAGCAGCGTGTCTACCGATTTCACCATAGCGGCTTATTCGAAATCATAATAACCTATTTTTATTCAATCGTCGAGCTTGAAGGAGTTAATTCAATCCAATATTTTTTTTTAGGAAACCATTCAAATTGATGAATAAAAACTTGTTTAAAAATTAGGGATTAAAACGTTTTCGTTAACGTTAATAATATTTATTTTTCTTATTATTATCTTTTTATTTAGTTATTTAATTTAGTATTTTTTTATTTAGTTATTTAGTATTTTAGGATGTCAATTTTATTTAACTGAACTAACAATGTATTTTTTCGTAGACTATTACTTTATGCTCTCCTAAAACTAAAATGTAACAGTTGTAACTATATAATTTTTACTTCAATCCCTGGATATAAGTAAAAAAAATGTTCTGCCTCGTTTACATTTTTTAATGATTAATTTCTTTTATCATTTATTTTATTAATCTAAAATAAAAAATGCATTTTATCGATTAATAAAAAAATAGAATTTTTATATAACACAATTTCAGCGATACACTCAAAAGATTTATGTAAATATTTGCATAGTTAGGTTGCGTTAGGATTTTTTGTTGTGTAGAGAATTTGCGTTAAGATTTAGCAAACCCATTAAGTTAGGTATTTGGGATGGTCGTATCAATCATATAAAAAAATTTCGTATAGAAATTGTACCGTACTTCAAAATATTTTATAAATTTTTTAATTAATATATATATATTATATCTTGATCGATCTTCCAATCGAAACATAGGATCTAAAATAGATCACTCAAAATTGGCGCATTCGTCATATAACTACCTAAAAATGGAAACGGGGCTTTTATTAATATTAATTTAATTGGGTTTAAGGAATTTATATAGTGATAATAATTTCTAAAACCCAAAATAATGGTTTAAAAGATTATAAAAAACATTTTAAACTTAATCAATTAGTTTCAACGACCTCTTCTTTATAATATAAAATAAAAAATATAACTAAAAAAAATTCTTTTTATTATTGAGTAAGGGCGATGGGGAAAGTGATAATCCCCATCCGGAAAATGATAAAACATACTAAAATGAAAGGCGAAACCTTGCGCTTGCGTTTACCCTTTTTTCAAACAAAAAAGTACCATTCATTTTTAGAATTCAGTAGACAACAGAATTCTTATCTATATCAGAAACGAAAGAACAATTTGGCTTCAAATTAAAGTAAAACAAATTCAATTTTATATTCGTTTTAAATTAAAACATTATGAGACTAATTCTTTTTTATTTATTTTCGTTTTAATGTATATTGTTTATATTGTAATTTATCTTATATATTAATATTTATTTTATCTTATATATTAATATTTATTCTTTTACTATACTATTATGATGTTAATATTAATTATAATTGATAAATATTATTTATCATTTTTATAACTTATAAATCTTATAAATAAACTATAAACAAAATTATATTACTTTATTAGTTATTAGAACGATTCAGATTATTTATTTGTTACACAAAAAAAACTTTTAGAACTCCCGGTAGAAAGAGATTTCGCTAACGAAAAAGCTTTCAATGCTGCCCTATATCCCTTCCTTTTCCAAATATTTTTACGAATACGTTTTTTTGAAATAGAGGTGCGCTTTTTTGGAACTGCCATTAAAAAGTTATAATAGGTTTTTCGGTTGGATGTGAAAGACATCTATTGTTCAAAATCAATTGTTCTTTACTATTCTCTATCTATTTTTTCTCTAAATTAGACTCCAAAAAAAAAGGGGGGGTTAAAAATCACATAAAATATTAATAAGAACGATAAGGTACACTATGCCAAATAGATTGAAGTTGATAAAATAAAAAAAAAAAAAAAGAAAGATTGTCCGTTTCGTTTTCTTTCTATTTTCGTCGTGTTACATTTATACATGTAATAAAAAAATCTAAAAGTTTAATAACCCAACCCTTCTCCCGCTTAATTAAAAAAAAAAAACTTTAATAATTTTTTCTATTATATTAATTAATTTAATATTAATTTAATTGTTCAAGCTCGAAGAAAGAGTCCACAAAATTTTAATTATCAAATGAGACTAGTAGTTAATCTGTTAAAGGATACAAAATACATAATTTAAAGGCATTTTATTTGCCCCTTTTTTTTCCGTAAAATTAAAGTGTTGGATATCATAGCATTTCCTACAAATAGCTTTTATTGTAATGGAAGACAAACAATGAGTTACAAAACAAATTGGTTAATGATTCTAAATAACCGAATTACAATAAATAGTTTTAGTTATGGGCTTTATGATTCATATCAAATACTGTTTTTGGTATAATTATTTATCCTTGTTCTATAGATATAAAAAAATTATTGTAATACGTAATAATTAAAATGAAAATTAGAATTTTCATTTTTTATCTTCATAAAATTTTATGTAAAAATTTGAATTTAATATTAACAATTCAGTATTAATAAAATTAAATACGTATTTATTTTTCACTAGTGACTTATTTATATCATTTGACCAATTATAACCTCTTGATTTTAAATATTTGAAGTAGTTTGGAAAGATTCAGAATAATTAAGGCTAGAAAATTCTATTTAAGTTTTATTTTATATATCTTAATTTTTTTTTATTAACCGACCCCTTTCAAAAGAAAAGAAATAAGAACCGGTGACTCAGAAACAATTAATTAAGATAAATTTTTTTTTTATTTTTTTATGGAATATACATATCAATATTCATGGATTATACCTTTCATTCCACTTCCAGTTCCTATCTTAATTGGAACAGGACTTCTACTTTTTCCAACGGCAACAAAAAATCTTCGCCGTATGTGGGCTTTTCCTAGTGTTTTATTATTAAGTATAGTTATGGTTTTTTCAGCCCTTTTTTCTATTCAGCAAATAAATAATAATTCTGTCTATCAATATGTATGGTCTTGGACCATCAATAATGATTTTTCTTTAGAATTTGGCTGCTTGGTTGATCCACTTACTTCTATTATGTCGATATTAATCACTACTGTTGGAATTATGGTTCTTATTTATAGTGACAATTATATGTCTCATGATCAGGGATATTTGAGATTTTTTGCTTATATGAGTTTTTCCAATACTTCAATGTTGGGATTAGTTACTAGTTCTAATTTGATACAAATTTATATTTTTTGGGAATTAGTTGGAGTGTGTTCTTATCTATTAATAGGTTTTTGGTTCACACGACCCAGTGCCGCGAATGCTTGTCAAAAAGCGTTTGTAACTAATCGTGTCGGGGATTTTGGTTTATTATTAGGAATTTTGGGTTTTTATTGGATAACAGGTAGTTTCGAATTTCGGGATTTGTTTGAAATATTCAATAACTTGGTTTCTAATAATGAAGTTAATTTTTTATTTGTTACTTTATGCGCCTCCCTATTATTTGCCGGCGCTGTTGCTAAATCCGCCCAATTTCCACTTCATGTATGGTTACCTGATGCCATGGAAGGGCCTACCCCCATTTCGGCTCTTATACATGCCGCTACTATGGTAGCAGCAGGAATTTTTCTTGTAGCTCGGCTTCTTCCTCTTTTCATAGTTATACCTTACATTCTAAATCTAATAGCTTTGATAGGTATAATAACATTATTTTTAGGAGCCACTTTAGCTCTTGCTCAAAAAGATATTAAGAAAAGCTTAGCTTATTCTACAATGTCTCAATTGGGTTATATGATGTTAGCTCTAGGTATGGGGTCTTATCGAGCTGCTTTATTTCATTTGATTACTCATGCTTATTCGAAGGCATTGTTGTTCTTAGGATCTGGATCAATTATTCATGCGATGGAAGCTATTGTTGGATATTCTCCAGATAAAAGTCAGAATATGGTTCTTATGGGCGGTTTAAGAAAACATGTACCAATTACAAAAACTGCTTTTTTATTGGGTACACTTTCTCTTTCTGGTATTCCACCCCTTGCTTGTTTTTGGTCCAAAGATGAAATTCTTAATGATAGTTGGTTGTATTCACCTATTTTTGCAATAATAGCTTGGTCCACAGCAGGATTAACTGCATTTTATATGTTTCGGATCTATTTACTTGCTTTTGAAGGACATTTAAACGTTTATTTTCAAACTTACAGTGGCAAAAAAAGCAGTTCGTTCTATTCAATGTCTCTATGGGGTAAAGATAAAGAAGGACCCGAAATTATTAAAAAAAATTTGCGTTTATTATATTTATTAACGACGAAAAACAATGAAAAAACTTATTTTTTAAACACATATCGA